GCCATCGTAGCTTAAATCTTAAAGCATAATACTGAAGATATTATTATGAACCCTAGAAAGTTCCGAAAGCACAAAGGCTTGGTCCTAGCTTTACTATTATTTACCACTAAACTTACACATGCAAGCATCCGCATCCCCGTGAGAATGCCCTTAACCCTCTTATGAGATCAAGGAGCTGGTATCAGGCACACTAACATTGCCCACAACACCTTGCTTAGCCACACCCCCAAGGGAACTTCAGCAGTGATAAACATTAAGCCATGAGTGTAAACTTGACTTAGTTAAAGTTTTTAGAGCCGGTAAAACTCGTGCCAGCCACCGCGGTTATACGAGAGGCTCAAGATAATAGAAATCGGCGTAAAGAGTGGTTAAGTACCAAAAAACTAAAGTTAAACATCTTCCAAGCTGTTATACGCACCCGAAGATATGAGATTCATTTACGAAAGTGACTTTATAAAACTGAACCCACGAAAGCTATGAAACAAACTGGGATTAGATACCCCACTATGCATAGCCTTAAACTAAAGTATTTAAATTACATAATACTCGCCCGGGTACTACGAGCATTAGCTTAAAACCCAAAGGACTTGGCGGTGCTTTACACCCACCTAGAGGAGCCTGTTCTATAACCGATAACCCCCGTTAAACCTCACCCTATTTTGCTCAATCAATCTATATACCGCCGTCGTCAGCTTACCTTGTGAAAGAACAATAGTGAGCAAAACTAGTTATAACCCCAAACGTCAGGTCGAGGTGTAGTTTATAATAGGGAAAGAAATGGGCTACACTCATTTATTAATGAATACGGATGGTATATTGAAACATAAACCTGAAGGAGGATTTAGCAGTAAGAAGAAAATAGAGTGTTCATCTGAAATTGGCCCTAAAGCGCGCACACACCGCCCGTCACTCTCCCCAATAATATACTTAAAAATTAATTTAAACCCAAACAAAAATAAGGGGAGGCAAGTCGTAACATGGTAAGCGTACCGGAAGGTGTGCTTGGAATACCAGAGCATAGCTGAAATAGTTAAAGCATCTCACTTACACCGAGAAGTTGTTCTTGCAAATAGAACTGCCCTGATACCCAAATGCTAGCTCACACACTAAACTCAAATAAAAATCAAAAATAACCCCTAACACCCTAAAAAACAACATTAAAACATTCTACAACCCAAGTAAGGGAGACTGAAAAGGAATAATGAAGCTATAGAACTAGTACCGTAAGGGAAAGCTGAAAAAGAAATTAAACAAATAATTAAGTCAATTAAAGCAAAGATTAAATCTTGTACCTTTTGCATCATGGTTTAACAAGATAATTCAAGCAAAGAGACCTTTAGTTTGCTACCCCGAAACTAAGCGAGCTACTCCAAGACAGTTAAAACAAATGAACAAACCCGTACCTGTGGCAAAAGGTTGGGGTGAGCTTTGAGTAGAGGTGATAAACCAAACGAGCTTAGTTATAGCTGGTTGCCTGAAAAATGAATAAAAGTTCAGCCTATTCTACCCCCTGGATCACTCAAATTTAAATAAGTAGATTTAGTTAAATATAGTATAGAGTTAGTCAAAAGGGGTACAGCTCTTTTGACACAGGACACAACCTTAATCATGAGGTTAAAGATCAAAAATAACAAAGTACACACATGCCTTTGTGGGCCTGAAAGCAGCCACCAAAATAGAAAGCGTTAAAGCTCAAGCATTAATAAAACTTTAAATTTAGATAAATATTCTTAAACCCATTTATAAATCAGGCCTTTCCATAATAAATGGAAATGATAATGTTAATATGAGTAATAAGAGAAATAAATGATTCTCTCCTTTAAGCAAAAGCGTGCCTCGGATCGAACTAACACCGAAAATTAATGACCCCAAGATTGAGGGGAGTGTTGTAAAAATAAATAACTAGAAAAAACAACAATAAAAATCATCAACCCTACACTGGATTGCTTACTAGGATAAACTAAAAGGATGAGAAGGAACTCGGCAAACAATAATTATAGCCTCGCCTGTTTACCAAAAACACCGCCTCTTGCATACATAAAGAATAAGAGGTCCCGCCTGCCCTGTGACACAAGTTTAACGGCCGCGGTATTTTGACCGTGCAAAGGTAGCGCAATCACTTGTCTTTTAAATAAAGACCTGTATGAATGGCATAACGAGGGCTAAACTGTCTCCTCACCCCAGTTAATGAAATTGATCTTCCCGTGCAGAAGCGGAAATTAACACATAAGACGAGAAGACCCTGTGGAGCTTTAGATAATAGATGAATTTATTAACACTAAAACTTATGAAAGATAACAAACCAATAACCTCATCTTAACATCTTTAGTTGGGGCGACCGCGGAGTAAAAAAAAACCTCCGTGAGGAATGAGGTAAAACCTTACACCCAAGAATACCACTTCTAAGCACCAAAATATTTGACCTAAAGATCCGGCGATAACCGATCAACGAACCTAGTTACCCCAGGGATAACAGCGCAATCCTCTTCAAGAGTCCCTATCGACAAGAGGGTTTACGACCTCGATGTTGGATCAGGACATCCTAATGGTGTAGCCGCTATTAAGGGTTCGTTTGTTCACGATTAAAGTCCTACGTGATCTGAGTTCAGACCGGAGTAATCCAGGTCAGTTTCTATCTATGATGTGGCCTTCTTTAGTACGAAAGGACCAAGAAGGGTGGGCCTATGTTTTAAAACAAGCCCTATATTTAACCCTTGAAAAAATATTAAAGGTTAAAATAACACAAAAACAATCTTGAATATAACCACATGTTAAGGTGGCAGAGTCCGGTATTGCAAAAGACCTAAGCCCTTTGAACAGAGGTTCAAATCCTCTCCCTAACTATGATTATCAAAATTACAACACAAATCATTAACCCATTAATGTACATTATCCCTGTTTTACTAGCAGTCGCCTTCTTAACTTTACTAGAACGAAAAGTATTGGGTTACATACAACATCGAAAAGGACCCAATATTGTTGGACCTTTTGGCCTACTTCAACCAATCGCAGATGGTGTAAAATTATTCATTAAAGAACCAGTAAAACCATCCACATCTTCCCCAATTTTATTCCTTATCACCCCTATACTAGCACTTACCCTAGCCCTTATACTATGAGCCCCTCTACCTATACCCTTTCCTGTGGTTAATATTAACTTAAGCATGTTATTCATTTTAGCATTATCAAGCCTTGCAGTATACTCAATCCTAGGCTCAGGATGAGCATCAAACTCAAAGTATGCATTAATTGGAGCACTACGAGCCGTCGCCCAAACTATTTCATATGAAGTAAGCTTAGGGTTAATCCTTTTAGCCCTTGTTATCTTCACTGGTAATTTTACACTACAATCATTTGGTATTACACAAGAAAGCCTTTGATTAATTATCCCAGCATGGCCTTTAGCAGCAATATGATACATTTCCACACTAGCTGAAACAAACCGAGCACCATTTGACCTAACCGAAGGAGAATCAGAACTCGTCTCAGGTTTTAATGTTGAATATGCAGGGGGACCCTTTGCATTATTTTTCCTAGCCGAATACGCCAACATCTTACTAATAAATACCCTATCAACAATTTTATTTTTAGGAGCATCCCATACCCCATCAATACCAGAGCTTACAACAACAAACCTTATACTAAAAGCAACCATGTTATCGCTAATATTCCTATGAATCCGAGCCTCATACCCACGATTCCGATATGATCAATTAATACACCTTATCTGAAAAAACTTTTTACCTCTTACTCTCGCCTTAATTATTTGACATCTATCAACACCCATTGCACTAATTGGACTTCCACCTAATATATAAAGGAATTATGCCTGAGTACCTAAGGACCACTTTGATAGAGTGCTTTACGGGGGTTAAAATCCCCCTAATTCCTTAGAAAGAGAGGATTTGAACCCCACTTAAGAGATCAAAACTCTTAGTGCTTCCTACTACACCACTTCCTAAAGTAAAGTCAGCTAAATAAAGCTTTTGGGCCCATACCCCAAAAATGTAGGTTAAAATCCTCCCTTTACTAATGAACCCCTATATTATACCAATCTTTTTCCTAGGTTTAGGACTAGGTACTACAATCACATTTATAAGCTCACACTGATTGTTAGCATGAATAGGATTAGAAATTAATACATTAGCAATCATCCCACTAATAGCTCAACACCACCACCCACGATCTATTGAAGCTTCTACAAAATACTTCCTCACCCAAGCCACAGCTGCCGCAATAATCCTATTTGCCAGTTGTACTAATGCATGAATTACAGGACAATGAAATGTAAACGAACTATCTCACCCCTTATCCTCAACCATTATAATACTAGGTCTAGCCTTAAAAATTGGTATAGCACCCCTTCACACATGAATACCCGAAGTCCTCCAGGGCTTAGACCTTACAACCGGATTAATTATATCTACATGACAAAAACTAGCCCCATTCTCCCTACTAATACAAATAAACCTTAACAACCCCGTAATAACCACAATAGCAATTATATCAGTTATAATCGGAGGGTGGGGAGGTCTTAACCAAACACAATTGCGAAAAATCCTAGCCTACTCATCAATCGCCCATATCGGCTGAATAATTCTTGTACTCCAATTTTCACCATCACTCACACTTATCACCCTTGCAATCTATATTTCAATAACATTCTCTATTTTTAACCTTTTTAAATTAAATAAAACAACCTCTATTAACTCGCTCGCAATATCCTGATCTAAATCTCCCGTGACTACCGCACTAACCCCTTTAATCCTCTTATCATTAGGAGGTCTACCCCCACTTACAGGTTTTGGTCCTAAATGAATAATCTTATTTGAATTAACAAAGCAAGAACTAAACACAATCGCAACAATTACAGCACTATCTGCTTTACTTAGCCTATATTTCTACCTTCGACTTTCATATGCAATAACACTAACCTTATCACCAAACACCATTCCTATAACTAACCACTGACGATTTAACACTAAACAATCTTCAACATACTTATCTATTTCAATAATCATTTCATTAATACTACTCCCTTTACTTCCTAATATTGTAACTATTACCAACTAAGAGTTTAGGTTAACATAAGACCAAAAGCCTTCAAAGCCTTAAGTAGGAGTGAAAATCCCCTAACCCTTGTATAAGACTTGCAGAAAATTACTCCACATCTTCTGTATGCAAAACAGACACTTTAATTAAGCTAAAGCCTTACTAGATGGGAAGGCCTCGATCCTTCAATTTCCTAGTTAACAGCTAGACACTCAAACCAGCGAGCATCCATCTACTTTCCCCCGCCTATACAAAGCAAAAGGCGGGGGAAAGCCCCGGCAAAAATCAATTGGCCACTTAAGATTTGCAATCTAATATGTATAACACCTCGGGGCTTGATAAGAAGAGGGATTAAACCTCTGTGTGTGGGATTACAATCCACCGCTTACTCAGCCATCCTACCTGTGACAATCACACGATGATTTTTCTCAACTAATCACAAAGACATTGGCACCCTATACTTAGTATTTGGTGCCTGAGCTGGGATAGTCGGCACTGCACTCAGCCTCTTAATTCGAGCAGAACTAAGTCAACCAGGCGCTTTACTAGGGGATGACCAAATTTATAATGTTATCGTAACTGCTCATGCTTTTGTAATAATTTTCTTCATAGTTATACCCATTATGATTGGAGGATTTGGCAACTGATTAATTCCTTTAATAATTGGAGCACCTGATATAGCTTTTCCTCGGATAAATAATATAAGTTTTTGATTATTACCCCCTTCCTTCTTACTCCTTCTTGCTTCATCAGGAGTAGAAGCTGGTGCAGGAACAGGTTGAACTGTTTACCCCCCATTAGCAAGTAACTTAGCACATGCTGGAGCTTCTGTAGATTTAACAATCTTTTCTCTTCATTTAGCCGGTATCTCATCAATCTTAGGAGCTATTAATTTTATCACCACTATTATTAATATAAAACCCCCATCAATTTCACAATATCAAACACCATTATTTGTTTGAGCAGTTTTAGTAACCGCAGTCTTACTCTTACTATCCCTACCTGTCTTAGCAGCTGGTATTACCATACTTTTAACAGATCGAAACCTAAACACAACATTTTTTGACCCTTCTGGAGGAGGAGACCCCATCCTTTACCAACACTTATTTTGATTCTTCGGACACCCTGAAGTATATATTCTTATTCTCCCTGGTTTTGGTATAATTTCTCATATTGTAGCCTACTACTCTGGTAAAAAAGAACCATTTGGCTACATAGGCATAGTCTGAGCAATAATAGCAATCGGACTTCTAGGATTTATTGTGTGAGCCCATCACATATTTACAGTAGGAATAGATGTAGACACCCGAGCATATTTCACCTCGGCAACAATAATTATCGCCATCCCTACAGGTGTAAAAGTATTTAGTTGATTAGCCACACTGCATGGGGGCTCTATTAAATGAGAAACCCCTCTACTATGAGCCCTAGGTTTTATCTTCTTATTCACAGTTGGAGGACTAACAGGTATTGTATTAGCAAACTCTTCATTAGATATTGTCCTTCATGATACCTATTACGTAGTCGCCCACTTTCATTATGTGTTATCAATAGGTGCTGTGTTTGCAATTATAGCAGGTTTTGTACACTGATTCCCCTTATTCACAGGCTACACACTGCATAACTCTTGAACTAAAATTCACTTTGGTGTTATGTTTGCAGGTGTTAACTTAACATTCTTCCCACAACACTTTTTGGGATTAGCTGGTATACCCCGACGATACTCTGATTACCCAGACGCATACTCATTGTGAAACACTATCTCTTCTATCGGATCCTTGGTATCTCTAATCGCCGTAATTATGTTTTTATTCATTATCTGAGAAGCATTCGCTGCCAAACGGGAAGTTTTAATAGTAGAATTAGCTTCAACAAACATTGAATGACTTCACGGGTGTCCTCCCCCATACCACACATTTGAAGAACCTGCTTTTGTGCAAGTACAAACAAATAATTAACGAGAAAGGAGGGAGTTGAACCCCCATAAAGTGGTTTCAAGCCACCCACAAAACCGTTCTGTCACTTTCTTTATTCAACTAATTAAAGATATTAGTAAAATATTATACTGCTTTGTCAAAGCAGAGTTGTTGGTTAAACCCCTACATATCTTTCATAATGGCTCATCCCTCACAACTAGGTTTCCAAGACGCAGCATCACCTGTAATAGAAGAACTTCTTCACTTCCATGATCATGCATTAATAATCGTGTTTCTGATTAGCACTTTAGTGCTCTATATTATTGTAGCTATAGTCACTACTAAACTGACGAACAAATTTTTACTAGACTCACAAGAAATTGAAATTATTTGAACAGTTCTCCCTGCAATCATTCTAATCCTAATTGCACTCCCATCACTACGAATTTTATACCTTATGGATGAAGTAAATGACCCCCACCTTACAATCAAAGCAGTTGGACATCAATGGTATTGAAGTTATGAATACACTGATTATGAAGACCTAGCATTCGATTCATACATAATCCCTACCCAAGATCTAACACCAGGCCAGTTCCGATTGCTTGAAGCCGACCATCGTATAGTAATTCCAGTTGAATCACCAATTCGAGTATTAGTATCTGCAGAAGATGTACTTCACTCATGAGCAGTACCTTCCTTAGGAGTTAAAATAGATGCAGTACCAGGACGACTTAATCAAACAGCTTTCATCACATCACGACCAGGAGTGTTTTATGGACAATGTTCAGAAATCTGTGGTGCTAACCATAGTTTTATACCCATTGTGGTTGAAGCAGTACCTTTAGAACAATTTGAAAACTGATCATCACTTATACTTGAAGACGCTTCGCTAAGAAGCTAAATAGGGACCTCAGCGTTAGCCTTTTAAGCTAAAAATTGGTGACTCCCAACCACCCCTAGCGACATGCCCCAGTTAAACCCCTCACCTTGATTTATAATCCTATTATTTACATGGTTAATTTTCTCTACTGTAATCCCACCCAAAGTTTTAGCCCATAAATACCCCAACGAGCCCAATGTTTTAAACTCTAAAACATTAGAAACAACCCCTTGAAATTGACAATGATATTAAGCTTTTTTGACCAATTCTCTAGTCCTGTATTTATAGGAATCCCATTAATAGCTCTAGCTATCACAATTCCTTGAATCATACTCCCAACCCCATCCTCTCGTTGAATAAATAACCGTATGCTTACACTACAAAACTGGTTTATTAATCTATTCACAAAACAACTACTTCTTCCTCTAAATACAGCAGGCCATAAATGAGCATTAATTTTCGCATCATTAATAATTTTTTTAATTTCACTAAACATATTAGGTCTTCTACCATACACCTTTACCCCCACAACCCAACTTTCATTAAACATAGGATTAGCCCTACCCTTATGATTAGCAACTGTTATTATTGGAATACGAAACCAACCAACACATTCCCTAGGACATTTACTACCAGAAGGCACACCCGTGCTACTTATCCCCATTCTTATCATTATTGAAACAATTAGCCTGTTTATTCGACCTATTGCCCTAGGCGTTCGACTAACAGCAAATTTAACTGCAGGCCACCTACTTATCCAACTCATTGCCACAGCAGCATTTGTTTTAATACCATTAATACCTATAGTTGCATTACTAACAACAACCTTATTATTCCTTCTTACATTACTAGAAGTAGCCGTTGCCATAATCCAAGCCTACGTCTTTGTTTTACTACTAAGCCTATATTTACAAGAAAACGTTTAATGGCCCACCAAGCACATGCGTACCATATAGTAGACCCAAGCCCCTGACCTCTCACAGGCGCAATCGCAGCACTTTTAATAACTTCAGGATTAGTTATTTGATTCCACTTTAATTCAATTGTTTTAATAACAATTGGATTTATTTTATTAATCCTCACAATAATTCAATGATGACGAGATATTATCCGAGAAGGAACATTCCAAGGACACCATACCCCCCCTGTTCAAAAAGGGTTACGATACGGTATAATCCTATTTATCACCTCAGAAATTTTCTTCTTCTTAGGATTCTTCTGAGCTTTCTACCACTCTAGCCTAGCCCCTACCCCAGAATTAGGAGGCTGCTGACCTCCCTCAGGAGTAATCACACTTGATCCTTTCGAAGTACCCCTTCTTAACACAGCTGTTCTTCTTGCCTCCGGTGTCACAGTAACCTGAACTCACCATAGCATTATAGAAGGAGAACGAAAACAAGCAATTCATTCACTTACTATAACCATTTTACTAGGCTTCTACTTCACATTACTTCAAGCTTTAGAATATTACGAAGCTCCTTTTACAATTGCTGATGGGGTTTATGGATCCACCTTTTTTGTAGCAACAGGATTCCACGGACTGCACGTTATCATTGGATCAACATTCCTAACAGTATGCCTTATCCGACAAATTCAATACCATTTTACATCAGAACATCACTTTGGATTTGAAGCCGCCGCATGATATTGACATTTTGTAGACGTTGTTTGACTATTCCTTTATGTCTCAATTTATTGATGAGGATCTTATCTTTTTAGTACTAAAAAGTATAAGTGACTTCCAATCACCTGGTCTTGGTTAAAACCCAAGAAAAGATAATGAACTTATTAACTACAATTCTACTTATTACAACAGCTCTTTCCACCCTCCTAGCCTTAGTATCATTTTGACTACCTCAAATAAACCCAGACACGGAAAAACTATCACCTTACGAGTGTGGTTTCGACCCACTAGGCTCTGCCCGTCTCCCATTTTCATTACGATTTTTTCTAGTAGCAATTTTATTTCTTTTATTCGACTTAGAAATTGCACTGCTTCTCCCACTTCCATGAGGAATGCAACTACTCTCCCCTTTAAACACATTCTTATGAGCATCATCAGTCGTAATTTTACTAACTCTTGGGTTAATTTATGAATGAGCCCAAGGCGGATTAGAATGAGCTGAATAAACGATTAGTATAATTAAAACACTTGATTTCGACTCAAAAGCACGTGGTTAAAATCCACGATCGTCTTATGACACCTGTACATTTCACTTTCTCAACAACATTTATTCTAGGACTTATAGGATTAACTTTTCACCGAAACCATTTACTATCTGCCCTTTTATGTTTAGAAGGGATAATACTATCATTATATGTAGCCTTATCCTTATGAACACTTCAACTTAACTCAATCAACTTATCCCCAACCCCTATACTCATACTTGCTTTTTCAGCATGCGAAGCAAGTGCCGGATTAGCCCTATTAGTAGCAACCTCCCGAACACATGGCAGTGACCGCCTTCAAGCCTTAAACATCCTACAATGTTAAAAATCCTTGTTCCAACAATTATATTAATTCCCACTACCTGGCTCACCCCTAAAAAATGATTATGACCCTCCGCATTAACACATAGCCTAATCATTGCTTTATTCACTTTAACTTGACTTATTTGACCATCTGAAACCTCTTGATCAAACTTAAATGAATTAATAGCTACAGACCCACTCTCCACCCCCTTATTAATCCTATCATGTTGACTCCTTCCACTAATAATCCTTGCTAGTCAAAACCACACAACCAACGATCCCCCAAACCGACAACGAATATACATCTCTTTACTTACATCCCTACAAGTATTCCTTATTTTAGCATTCAGTGCCACAGAATTGATTATATTTTACATTATATTCGAAGCCACGTTAATCCCAACTTTATTAATTATTACCCGATGGGGGAATCAAACAGAACGATTAAACGCAGGAACATATTTCCTATTTTACACCTTAGCCGGATCCCTACCTCTTTTAGTCGCATTACTAATACTTCAAAATAAAACAGGCTCTTTATCTATTCTAACACTTCAGCACTCCAACCCTCTACACCTCATTCATTTAAGTGATAAACTATGATGAACAGGGTGTTTGATAGCCTTTCTTGTAAAAATACCACTTTACGGCGTCCACCTTTGACTACCTAAGGCTCATGTTGAAGCACCAATTGCAGGATCTATAATCCTTGCTGCAGTCTTACTAAAACTAGGAGGTTATGGTATAATACGCCTAATAAACATTTTAGAACCTTTATCTAAACAACTAAGCTACCCGTTTATAGTTTTAGCCTTATGAGGCATTATTATAACTGGTTTAATTTGCCTGCGACAAAATGATTTAAAATCCCTAATCGCTTACTCTTCAGTTAGCCACATAGGATTAGTCGCGACAGGCATCCTTATTCAAACCCCCTGGGGCTTTACCGGAGCATTAATTCTAATAATCGCACACGGCTTAACCTCCTCAGCACTATTTTGCTTAGCAAATACAAACTACGAACGAACGCATAGTCGAACAATAATCCTAGCACGAGGTTTACAAATAATCCTACCCTTAATAACCATATGATGATTCACCACTAGCTTAGCAAATATAGCTTTACCACCCCTACCCAATCTTATAGGAGAATTAATAATTATTTCATCATTATTTAACTGATCCCCTTGAACTCTTATCCTATCAGGCCTTGGAACACTAATCACCGCAGCATATTCACTCTACTTATTCATCACAACCCAACGAGGTCCATTAACTAACCATCTACTTCATTTAGAACCATCACATTCCCGAGAACATTTAATTATAATACTTCACCTTACCCCTTTAATATTATTAATTTTTAAACCTGAGTTGTTATGGGGTTGAACTTTCTGTAGGTATAGTTCAAAAAGAACATTAGATTGTGATTCTAAAAACAAAGGTTTAAATCCTTTTATCCACCGAGAGAGGTCCGAAGACAACATAAACTGCTAATTTTTGCCCCTTTGGTTTAACCCCAGAGCTCACTCGAAGCTTCTGAAGGATATTAGTTAATCCATTGGTCTTAGGAACCAAAAACCCTTGGTGCAAATCCAAGCAGTAGTTATGCACCCCACCTCTTTAATAATATCCTCTAGCCTTTTAATGATTTTTGCTTTACTAATTTCACCTTTAATCTCAACATTAACAACTAAACCTTATTCACACAACTGATCCTTTATTTGAGCTAAAAATTCCGTAAAAATATCGTTTGTAATCAGCCTTTTACCTCTTATATTATTTATCAACGAAGGTTTAGAGACTATTATTACCACTTGGTCATGAATAAACACATCAACTTTTAATATCTCTATTAGTTTTAAGTTTGATTTATATTCAGTAATCTTCACCCCTGTAGCCCTATACGTTACATGATCTATTCTAGAATTTGCATGTTGGTATATACACTCCGACCCTTTTATAAACCGATTTTTTAAATATTTACTAGTATTTCTTATTGCTATATTAATCTTAGTAACCTCAAATAATATATTCCAACTATTTATTGGATGAGAAGGGGTGGGTATTATATCCTTCCTTCTAATCGGGTGATGGTACGGACGAGCTGATGCTAATATAGCCGCCATTCAAGCAGTTGTATATAACCGAGTTGGGGATATCGGATTAATCTTATTCATAGCCTGAGTTGCCATAAACATAAATTCTTGAGAAATAAACCAAATATTTGTTCTAACCGAAGATAAAAACCTCACCTTTCCTCTTCTGGGATTAATTTTAGCCGCAACAGGGAAATCAGCTCAATTTGGGTTACACCCCTGACTCCCCTCTGCTATAGAGGGCCCCACTCCGGTGTCCGCCCTACTTCACTCAAGCACAATAGTGGTTGCAGGGATTTTTCTGTTAATTCGAATAAGTCCTTTAATAGAAAATAACCCAATTATCCTAACAACATGCCTTTGTCTAGGGGCATTAACCACTTTATTCACAGCTATTTGTGCTCTTACACAAAACGATATCAAAAAAATCGTAGCATTCTCCACATCTAGTCAGCTTGGTTTAATAATAGTAACAATTGGCCTTAACCAACCCCAACTAGCATTCCTTCACATTTGCACCCATGCTTTCTTCAAAGCAATACTTTTCTTATGTTCCGGATCACTTATCCACAACCTAAATGACGAACAAGATATCCGGAAAATAGGAGCCATACATCTTCTCACCCCATTCACCTCATCTTCACTAACTTTAGGTAGCTTAGCTTTAACAGGAACCCCGTTCCTAGCCGGATTTTTCTCTAAAGATGCTATTATTGAATCAATAAACACCTCTTACCTAAACGCCTGAGCCCTAGTACTAACCCTTATTGCCACCTCATTTACAGCCGTATATAGCCTACGAATTGTCTACTACGTAACCATACATTACCCACGATTCAACCCCTTATCACCAATTAATGAAAACAACAAACTAGTAATCAACCCAATCAAACGATTAGCTTGAGGGAGTATTATTGCAGGATTAATTATTACAATAAACATTACACCTTTAAAAACTCCCGTTATAACTATGCCTTACCTCACTAAAATAGCTGCCCTTGTTGTAACAATTATAGGATTACTTACAGCTTTAGAAATAGCCCGCAATACATCAAAACAATTAAACATCCTCCCCAAAAAAACCCCTCACTTATTCTCAAATATACTTGGATTTTACCCCTCCTTAATACACCGCTTGCCTGTAAAAATTTCGCTTCAATTAGGACAAAGTATTGCCTCACAAACTATCGATATAGCATGATTAGAAAAAATTGGCCCTAAAGCCACATCAACCCTCAACCTACCTTTAATTTCTGGCACAAGCAATGCTCAAAAAGGTTTAATTAAAACCTACCTAATATTATTTATCTTAACTCTAACCCTAGCCATAATACTTTTAATTTAAACCACTCGTAAACTACCACGAGAAAGACCTCGAGTTAGCTCCAATACAACAAACAAAGTTAACAAAAGAACCAAGGCACTAACTACTAACATTCAACCCCCTGAAGAATACATTAAAGCCACCCCAGATATATCACCCCGAAACAAGGATAAACCTGATAACTCATCCACAGGTACCCAAGAGCTCTCATATCACTCATTATAAAAATAAGATAAAACTATAATTACCCCTATTAAATACAAAACCCCATAAACTCCAACGGATCAACTTCCTCAGCTCTCAGGGTATGGCTCAGCAGCTAAAGCAGCAGAATACGCAAAAACAACTAACATACCCCCTAAATAAATTAAAAATAAAATTAATGATAAAAAAGGCCCTCCAAAACTCACCATAACTCCACAACCTATGCCTGCTACAACCACTAAACCTAAAGCAGCAAAATAAGGTGAAGGATTAGAAGCCACCGCAACCAAACCAAAAATAAACCCTATTAATAATAAAAATATTAAATAAGTCATAATTTCTACCAGGGTTTTAACCAGGACTAGTGACTTGAAAAACCACCGTTGTAATTCAACTATAAAAACCAAATGGCCAACCTTCGAAAAACCCACCCAATCCTTAAAATTGCCAATAATGCTTTAGTAGACCTACCTGCACCATCTAACATTTCTGTGTGATGAAACTTTGGATCCCTTTTAGGACTATGTTTAGGCGCTCAAATCCTCACAGGCTTATTCCTAGCAATACATTACACTTCAGATATTGCAACCGCATTCTCCTCAGTAACACATATTTGTCGAGATGTAAACTACGGTTGACTGATTCGAAACATACATGCTAACGGAGCATCTTTCTTTTTCATTTGTATTTACTTACATATCGCACGAGGACTTTATTATGGCTCATATTTATATAAAGAAACCTGAAATATTGGGGTAGTACTCCTACTTCTTGTAATAGCCACCGCATTCGTAGGATACGTCCTACCCTGAGGACAAATATCTTTTTGAGGAGCTACCGTTATCACTAACCTAATATCCGCCGTACCATATATTGGCAATGATTTAGTCCAATGAGTATGAGGGGGTTTCTCCGTAGACAATGCCACCTTAACCCGATTCTTCGCATTCCATTTTCTTCTACCATTTATTGTAGCAGCCACATCAATAGTTCACCTACTATTCCTTCATGAAACAGGATCAAATAATCCTGCAGGTATTAATTCTGATGCAGACAAAATCTCATTCCACCCCTACTTCTCATATAAAGACTTATTAGGATTTGCTGCATTAATTATCACCCTCACATCAATTGCATTATTCACCCCTAATATTCTAGGAGACCCTGACAACTTCACACCAGCCAACCCCTTAGTAACCCCACCGCATATTAAGCCCGAGTGATACTTCTTGTTTGCTTACGCTATCCTTCGATCAATTCCAAATAAACTAGGTGGTGTATTAGCTTTACTATTCTCAATTTTAGTATTAATACTTGTCCCAATCCTACACACATCCAAACAACGAGGACTCACATTCCGACCCTTTGGCCAAATTATATTTTGAACATTAGTTGCAGATATAATTATCTTAACATGAATTGGAGGAATACCTGTAGAACCGCCATATATTATGATCGGCCAATTAGCATCGATTATCTATTTCCTTATCTTTTTAACAGCTTTACCACTCTCAGGTTGAATAGAAAATAAAATTCTTAAATGAAACTGCATTTGTAGCTCAGTATTAGAGCGCCGGTTTTGTAAACCGGAAGTCGGAGGTTAAACCCCTCCCCACTGCTCAGAAAAAGGAGGATTGAACTCCCACCGCCGGCTCCCAAAGCTGGTATTCTAAAATTAAAATATTTTCTGATACATATATGAAATATATATATATATATATATAGTGCATAACATTAATTCTCTAGAACATTTTATGTATAAAAACCATAAAATTATATTAACCATAAAATAATAACACTAAACTAAGGTATGCATAAACCATTAAAATTAGAAATGCACTAAAATATTTAATGCTGAGAAATTTATATATCCAACACAAAAATCATAAGTAATGATATACCAGGACTCAAAATATAGTCAAGTTAACCATCCTATACAGTAAGAGCCCACCAACAAGTCCATTTCTTAAGGATAACGGTTCTTGATGGTCAGGAGCTTTAATTGAAGGGTTGTTACCTAAAAGGTGAATTATTCCTGGCATCTCCTCCTTTTTCAGGTCCATACATTTATTAATCCGCGCACTTTCATCGACGCTTACATTGACTAATGGTGTTAAACCTTCGACTCGTTACCCCCCAAGCCGAGCGTTCTCTCCACGGGGGCAGCTGGTTCTCTTTTTTTTTTCCCTTCGTGAACATTTCAGAGTGCACACGGCCCTATGATAGAAGGTGGAACATTCGTTCCTTATTGAGTAATATAAATGTAGTGTTGAAAATACATTACTTAAGAATCGCATAAATCTATTTCTAGAGCATAATATATAATATATTCCCTATAAGTCGCCCCCTCTCTCTATTTTCAATAAAAAAACCCCCCAACCCCCCTAAAGTCCTAAGGTTACTAACAATTTAACCAAATCCTATATTACAATAAACCCCTTACATTATCGACTAACCCTTTGACTCGTACAAACTGGTGGTCATCTATTTTAGTGTTTGCATCTTATCAATTTTAAAAATATCTTGTATTACACCTTTTTCTTATAATAATCAAAATAAAACACTAGAAG